TGGCAAAGGCTGACTCTCCTTCGCTTTAGATCACCTTGTAACATTAAGAGAGCTCTATCTTACCCGTTCGCGCCCCATTAGTCCTATGGATCACTCACTCATCCAATAGTGAGTTAAGAAAGACTGTCTCATGAAGCTGCTTTGCTAGAAAGGTTTGAGTTCCCCTTTATACTGGGTAGTGGCACAAGCCGTACTCAGCTACAGACAGGGTTCATCCTCCGGGCTTCTGATAACCAATGATTCCTACGCTCCAGTCCCACACCCGTGAGTCAGGAGCTACCTTTGGGTGAATATCATCAGTCATCACTGAACCTTAGGTAGGGATAGATAGTAGGAAAAGGCTAGGAGATCCGTCCTCATTCTATGAGCTTCAGAAAATGTAGTTTCACAGCCCAGCTCCCCCGCTTTCAAGCTTCATCTTTATGACATACCTGCCTCCCTTGCCCATATATACGGTTAAGCAAGCCCTGCTCCTGCTCTTTTTAGTCGTTTCCAGAAGAAAGAATTGATTGACGAATCTCAGGGTTAAACCCCCCACTAACGGACTTTACTGGCTTGAAACTTTCAGTTCTCTTACTCGACTAGAGGGCTTTCCCTCACATCCTACTCTTCATTATAGAAGGTTCTTTCTGTCCAATACGGGGGAATCAGCTTCATTCAATGCTCTCAGCTGCAAGAAGATCAACTGCATAGCCTCTGCTTTTAGCTTTAGTCGGCTGAGCTACTCTCCTCCTGGAGTTCGGAATCGGCAAGAGAGAAGAGGGACGTACTTAAAAGCAAGGAAGTGGAATCAATCCCGTTTGCTACAGGATTCTTTCGATCTGGTAAAAAACCCCTTTTTACTATAAAGTCAAATCTCAGTTTGAAACTCCCGGTCTAACAGCGTATTGTCCCATCTCCTAGCTCAAAGAGCAGTTTTGGAATGAAACTTCCTCCCGAGTCGAGTGAGCTCTTGCTTCTCCGCTTCGAGTAGCCCTTTCTTACCAGCCCTAAAAGATGCCGAGCCAAGATCAGGCTCTAGTTAGGCATAGTCCGAATTAGCTCGTCAGTGGTTCATCGGCTTAAGCCAGTCAATCTATCCAAAGAGCCTACGCTATAATAGATTAAGCTCCAGCTGCGCTTTGCTGATTTCTTTCTCAATCCTGAATCCGAACTTGCAACTTTCATCACGAAAGACGCTTTCTCAGTATCTATTCAATTCGGACTTCATGCTCACTTCAGAAATGAAGCTAATAAATAAGGCCTAAAGCTGAGCGACGAGTCCACTGGCATGAGAATCAAGCGAAGTAGAGCGATAAGCACACTATCGATTGATCCAAAGAAGCTTAACGACAACTTCCATTCCTGGCCCAGAAGGGAAGGAAAGAGACGAAATCCCTTGCTCCATCAAAGGAAGCTAATGGGCCGCCCTTAGAAAACCATGAATCTTAACCCTAGTGAAGGTAGTCGATGAGAGGAATAGGTGGTTTCCAAAGGATAGAGTAATTTTATATGACGCTCTATCTGTATTGGATGGATGCCTTAGCTGTGGGATAGAAGGCTTTTCTTTCAAGTCTTCTTTTCTTTGATCGCCCTTTGTAGTTAGTCTAGGGCCTTGACTTGAACACTTCGCTGAAATCATGTAGAAGAGGTCATCCCTTAGTGGACTGATTCAACCTTGTAGCATATCTTGCAGCCCTTAGACCGGTCTCCCCTAATTCATGCCTTCCTTCAAGGCCTATTCTTTTGGATATCCTTGTTCCCCTCTTTCCTGGAACATCCTTTTCTTCTGATTGATGGGACTTCTGTCTTCAATCCCTTGACCTAACCTCTCCTTGACTTGCCGCAGCCAAGTCTTCCCCAACCTCTCCTGATGTTCTTGGTGAGCTAGCCTGTCATCCACCGCCCCAACTGTGATGGTCCCCTTCGGCTAGTTCTTTCACAAGTGACCCTGTCTTCCATCTGCTTCTTCCTCCTAAGGCTTTTTTCCCCCTAGCCAAGTGGTTCTGTCTTTCTTCTAGTAGGTACTCTAGAGGTCTTCAGCCCCATGTTCCACAGATGGACAGCCGGGACAGGACCGGGTTCTATCTCATGATGCTGCTGCTACGTTCATTTGGTCGAGCAAGGTCTTCCCTTGGTATGGCTGGCTCTTCTTGATCTTGAGGTCATGGGCCGTAGGGAGAGGGGTTCAAGATGCCCTCGTCTAAGTCTGTCTATTTCTTTCTTTGCTTTAGGAGCTCGTAGGTCTCAAGGGTTGTTTTCCAACTCGACCGGAGGACTCTGTTGAGATGTCAACTGCTAAGGGAACGTCTTCCGGATCGATCGAAGAGGGAGGTGAAAAGAAGAAGTTTAGTATATCATAGCTGACCGCAGGTTGGATAATCTCCGCTTGCCCTGTTGAAACCTCACCCTATGTCAGCAGTGAAGTCTTGCTCGTCGAAGACGTAGAAATGAAACTGTGTAGATAGAGGTGAAGGTTACAAAATGAACAACTTATCAATCCTCGTAGTCGATTGTTTTTGTGGAAGATGTACCCCGGCCCTGTATCATGAACACATGAAGGGTACGGCATCGGGTCAAATAGGAAGAATTCTCCAAACACGAAAATCCTCGTTGGACGGAAAAAGGAAGGCGAAAGCCTATCTATAACTAGGGACCGCCAACCCAGACTTTGATCAACAATAGGCCAACTGCTGATTCTGGTAGTGAAAAGAAAGCCCATACCTAACTCGCTATGCTTACAGCTTGGCACGGTCCCGTGCTATGCTACGAGATTCGAAATACCCTTCCTCGCCGCCACCTTCCTTCTGAGCCAGCCCGATTGGAATCTTTTACACTTTCGTTATCTTTCTTTTATTGATCCAGCCTATACCTATTTCCTCTTGCTTCGTGCGGCCGGGCCAGGCCTTTACCTCATAGAACAGAAATCCTGTTTAGGAATCTAGCAGCCATCAAGACTGAAGGCGAGTCAAGAAGGAACGGAGAGTTTACAATTCACAACCTGGCATCCCACACAGAAGACGATTTTGATTTGATAGCAGACTTTCTTTTGTGCCAAAGGGAGTTAGAATGTGCTTTGGTTCACGTATATCCCTATATAGATATAGATAGGCTCTGTAGTCGGGCTTAAGCCAGTTTCACCGAGGGTTTAAGCAGTGATTAGGTACGAGCAATAGTCTGATTAGGATTCTGCTGGAACTGCGCTCTCTATTAAGAGCAGAAAAGACTGATCACTAAAGAGATACACTGATTTTTTTAGTGTGTAGTTCCTTTGTGCCCAGAGGACTTGAAAGAGCTTCCTTAGGATTCTACCTCAATTCAAAGTCGTAAGTCTTTCGCTTGCCAACTTAGGAGTACGGGGCTCGTTGGTCTTGGTTTCGATTCCAGAGATCGAGATTCGAATTAGCTCTTTTCGAACTAAAAAGAAAGTGAGGTGAGTGAGCAAGCAACTTCCTAAAAAATGGAAAGAAAGGAGAGTTCTTTCACTTCCGGGAATTAAGTAGAGGATCCCGGCTTCCCTATCTGATGATTAGGATGATGCCTGAACTGGAACTGGTGGAATCCCTACTAGTCACCGATGTTGGTGCCTTTTCTGCTCTTGTCGGAGTAGCTACTCTTGGTGCTTTTGGCTTAAGGAAGCAAGTAAGCTGAGGGAGTTCTGTGGTGAAGGACTACGCGCTGCTAATGTCAAAATTCGGTCGGTCTTCAAGTGAGTGAGTGAGATGAGGAGTGAAGAGATTCGGGTTAGCCAAGTACCATCCATTTAGCTATCGGACGATGTGATCGTCCGCCCATTATTTATTCTTCACCCCGCTTCTGGTCTTCCCACATGCAACTGGTATGCGGTAAGACAAGTCTTCATTCTACGCGGGTTAGAATATGCTCTTCCTTATGTTAGCAAGAAAGATCTATCTGACTGACAGGGATTCACTTTCGAGTTATGTAAGGTTCTCCTTTGTGACCTCAGTCCGAGAACATCCCATCCTCCGCAACAGAAGACTATTTGGCAGAAACAGCCTATTTTGGAAAAGATCCTATGTTAGCGTTAGGAGACATCAGATGAGTATTAAGTGGCAGCGGGTGATGAAGCTATAGCGGACTCCCTTTCGTCTTCCAATGACGCGAAAGAAACGGTCTCCTATACAGCAGCAAATTCAAGTAAATTAGAAGATTCCGCGATATTATTATATAATATAAATACACTGACTATTTTGGTTCTAGGATATTCCCATTCTTCTCCTTCCAAGTGAGTTATATGCAAGGCCTTTTTTTCTTCTCTTGTCGCAGGAGCGCAGTCTTCCTTAATAAAAAACTTTATTTCTTGCTAACTTCAGTCAAGAGCTGAATTTCTGACTCGAAAAGTGACTCACGAGCCTATTTACGTGGTGGAAAAGTCCCCGTCTCCCCCCTTCCAATATCAAATTCTCAATTACATTACAGAAAGAGAAAAAAGAAGGGCAAAGACCGACGAAGTAAAGTATGCCAAAGGCCCGTTACAGAACAACAAGACTAGGGGCTGCCTCTTGATCTTGAACGCAAGAAAGACCACTGTCGTTCGCGCGCCTAATTCCTCTCCAGAGGCCAACTCCCATTTTCATAGAACTAGGGGAGGGTCAGTTCCTCCGTCGGAGCTATTCAAGACTATCATTGTCCACTAGAATTTGTCGTTCTCTCGCTAATGGATTGAATATTCAATAATAAATCTTGAATTGAAGCTTTCAAACTTTAGTAGGGCAAGCCCTTTATTCAACCATTCCTGCAGCAAGTTGACCCCTCCTCCTTCGGGCAGTCTCTGTTGGAACTCAGTTTCCTCTTCTACTTATGTTAGTTTAGTAGCAAAACCTCTAACGGTCAGTGATCAACTTTTTAGAAAGAGGGATTCACTTTATGTCCTGTAAATGAAGGCCTTTTCCTCCTGGCCTGGCTGTGACTACTTCTTTATTGATTCATCTTTCTAGGTTCAGCCTTAGATTCAATCCCGCTGATTGATCTTTCTCCTTAGCTTATTAGCTTAGCCCCGCTAATCCTCCCTTGAGTGAGATCATATTCTCTCAGAATAATCCTTTACATCCTCTTTCCTGAAGCACGGTCTTTTCCTCAGGTAATCAATCCTCCTTTAGGGCGGAATGACTCTCTCTCTCGTCCAGTTGGTAAGGAGAGCAGGCTGTCTTCCCATTCCCCTATCATCTTAGTCAGCGGAGATGCTTTCGATTCCATCCTAGCTGTCCAATCGGCTAAGTCTGATAATGGAAAGATAGTCCATTCCGTGTGTCGGAAGATCCGCTTGAAGGCTAATTCTAATTAAGAGGGTAATCGGAAGATTGTATGGTGCTCTTCTCATAAGAGAAGAAGACGATTATCCATAAACCTTAGCTATCTTCTTTTCCTCTTCCTTGGCCCAAGCCTTCCATTAACAGAAAAGGGGAAGGTATAGCGGCACGTATGCTTTACCATAGGATCCGGGAAAGGCAGGTAGAACAGATTCGTCCGGTGGGGCTCAAGGGTTTAGCGATGAAGAGTGCCAAGCAAAAGGTCAATACCGGTACGCCGATAAAAGAAGTCCAGTGGCAAGGCCCTTTCAGCCAAGCTAGCGTGCTGAACAGAAAGTCGTAGAGTGATCACAGCTTCTTCTTGAGCAATTCGTGTGACAACATCAGGATCTCGTCGAAAGACCTCCTCCGCCTATCCCTCCCGCAAGAGAGGACTCGTTATGGCGCACCTCTTTTTAGCAGTCTCGTCAATAATAGAAGATTGCCCCTCCCTTCTTATTGATTTGATAAAGGGCTTTGTCCACTCCCTCTCTTCTTAGCCGAGCGGAGTGACGGTTTAGGCTTTAGATGCCACTGCGAAAGACTCTAGAGATCCACTCTCACAGCGTATACGCGACATCCCTATGTATACACAATCCTTTCAAGCAGCTAGGACAGCTAGCAAGCAAGTTATCTGTTCGCGGACAAGCTCTCTGGATGACAAAAAACATGCTCTTTCATGCGGAAAAAACACGGTCTTTCGTGGAAGTTGGTCGATTTGAAGTCGCTTTATGAGTGAAAATGGGTCGATGACGAAAAAGACGGGGAAAATGAAACTTTTTTTATTTGAACGAGAACTTTGCCATTCCCGCCTACTCTTCCAAATCCACTAATTAATTGATTATTAATGGGATTTGCTGCATCTTCCTCTACGATTGATATCAAGTAGGTGTAGTTCTGAAGGGCACCCTCTTTCAATGGAAACTAGCATTCAAGTTCACTTACCAATCATCATAGGCGCTGTAAGCCTAGCCGGTCTTGTTTGCGTATCAGCTCAAGCAGTTTCCGCTGCTGGGTGAATATCCCTTGCTATTGAATCTGCTCCTGTTATATCATCTATAGAAGAAGCTGGTATAGAATAGGCTTTTTTCCTTTCGCTTCATCATAAGCTGTCACTGAAGAGGCTGATGCCGCCAATCGGCTTTTCCTGAATGTTTACATTTTTGGGTTCACGAGTTTCGTTCCTCTCCTTACAGTCGAGCATCTTCGTTCCTCACGGGTGTGTTGTGAGGAATATTTTTCTTCCTCTTTGCTTTAGGGAAGGGTTTGTTTTGTTTGATCTTGGTGTAATAGACCCTAAGGTCACCCCTGATCATGATGTGGGGACTGAAGTCCGTCTTTCTTTTTGTTTTTGTGCCTGTTGTTTTCCAGGGAATGTGCCAGGTGTAGGACCATAAAAAATCGTAATCTCCTATACTCGGATTAAGGGATTCACTTCAATTGCAAAAGTGGTCTAGACTAGTCTAGCGGTCTATTACCGCTTTCCATTAGCAGTCTCAGTTTTCCAGTAGTCCAATCTGTCCATTACGTAAACATTTTTTAAGGATTCTAATCTTTCTAATCCGTCCTAGCTTTCAATTCGTTCTATCATTGGAAGTCTTATCAAGCGAAGGGACATTGCTTACAACTCAAAAGGACGGGATGTTAATATGTTAGGCTAAGGCACCTCTCATCACAGCACGTCGAAAGCATGCCATCAAATTCATTATTTAAAGCCTTAGAGCAGTAGCACGCACAGGGATAGAAAACCTTCTGATCCCAAGGAATGCGCGTCTGGTGGTATCGAGAGAAAGGTTGCATTTAGGAGTGATTTCTCTCCATAACTAGAAATATCATAAGAGAAGAAAGAGCTAGTAAAGTCAAATAGTACGCCCGGTTCACCAGGTTCTACCACTGCAGGTCCCAATCCATAGCATAGTAAGGCTTTGATCCGAAACGCTAGCTATATGGTTAACACAACACATGCAATTCGAACGAAGTTTTCTCGGAGAGATTTGAAAGTCACTCAGTTGGGTTCCATGCCCGCTAGTCCCATGCATCCTTTCAATTTGTTGGTCAACAACCAACCACAACTCAATAGAATGAATTCGTCAAGACTCCTACATGAAGGGACTCTCTTTCTGTCCGGAGGGAATCCTTTTTTCTCAATCAATCATGCCTCAACTGGATAAATTCACTTATTTAACACAATTTTTCTGGTCATGCCTTTTCC